ACGGGGCTCATCGTACATCGTGAATAACCAAATTCCAATTGAAATGAAATTTTGAGGAGGAATCAATGAAAATCTTTAGGAGGAATCAATGAAAGGGCATCAATTCAAATCCTGGATCTTCGAATTGAGAGAGCTATTGAGAAAGATCAAGAATTCTCACTATTTCTTAGATTCATGGATCAAATTCGATTCAGTGGGACCTTTCACTCACATTTTTTTCCACCAAGAACGTTTTATGAAACTCTTTGACCCCCGAATTTGGAGTATCCTACTTTCACGTTTTTCACAGGGTTCAACAAGCAATCGATATTTCACGATCAAAGGTGTAGTACTGCTTGTAGTAGCGGTCCTTATATCTCGTATTAACAATCGAAAGATGGTCGAAAGAAAAAATCTCTATTTGATGGGGCTTCTTCCTATACCTATGAATTCCATTGGACCCAGAAATGAGACATTGGAAGAATCTTTTTGGTCTTCCAATATCAATAGGTTGATTGTTTCGCTCCTGTATCTTCCAAAAGGGAAAAAGATTTCTGAGAGTTGTTTCATGGATCCGCAAGAGAGTACTTGGGTTCTCCCAATAAATAAAAAATGTATCATGCCTGAATCTAACCGGGGTTCGCGGTGGTGGAGGAACCGGATCGGAAAAAATAGGGATTCTAGTTGTAAGATATCTAATGAAACCGTAGCTGGAATTGAGATCTCATTCAAAGAGAAAGATAGCAAATATCTGGAGTTTCTTTTTTTATCCTATACGGATGATCGGATCCGCAAGGACCATGATTGGGAATTGTTTGATCGTCTTTCTCCGAGGAAGAAGCGAAACATAATCAACTTGAATTCGGGACAGCTATTTGAAATCTTAGGGAAAGACTTGATTTGTTATCTCATGTCTGCTTTTCGTGAAAAAAGACCAATTGAAGGGGAGGGTTTCTTCAAACAAGAAGGAGCTGAGGCAACCATTCAATCAAATGATATTGAGCATGTTTCCCATCTCTTCTCGAGAAACAAGTGGGGTATTTCTTTGCAAAATGGTGCTCAATTTCATATGTGGCAATTCCGCCAAGATCTCTTCGTTAGTTGGGGGAAGAATCGGCACGAATCGGATTTTTTGAGGAACGTATCGAGAGAGAATTTGATTTGGTTAGACAATGTGTGGTTGGTAAACAAGGATCGGTTTTTTAGCAAGGTACGGAATGTATTGTCAAATATTCAATATGATTTCACAAGATCTATTTTCGTTCAAGTAACGGATTCTAGCCAATTGAAGGGATCTTCTGATCAATCCAGAGATCATTTCGATTTCATTAGAAATGAGGATTCAGAATATCACACATTGATCGATCAAACAGGGATTCCGCAACTAAAAGAAAGATCGATTCTTTGGGATTGGGATCCTTCCTTTCTTCAAACGGAACGAACAGAGATAGAATCAGATCGATTCCCGAAATGTTTTGGATCTTCCTCAATGTCCCGGCTATTCGCGGAACGTGAGAAGCAGATGAATAATCATCTGCTTCCGGAAGAAATCGAAGAATTTCTTGGGAATCCTACAAGATCAATTCGTTCTTTTTTCTCTGACAGATGGCCAGAACTTCATCTGGGTTCGAATCCTACTGAGAAGTCCACTAGAGATCAGAAATTTTTGAAGAAAAAACAAGATGTTTCTTTTGTCCCTTCCAGGCGATCGGAAAATAAAGAAATGGTTGATATATTCAAGATAATTACGTATTTACAAAATACCGTCTCAATTCATCCTATTTCATCAGATCCGGGATGTGATATGGTTCCGAAGGATGAACCGGATATGGACAGTTCCAATAAGATTTCATTCTTGAACAAAAATCCATTTTTTGATTTATTTCATCTATTCCATGACCGGAACAGGGGGGGATACACGTTACACCACGATTTTGAATCAGAAGAGAGATTTCAAGAAATGGCAGATCTATTCACTCTATCAATAACCGAGCCGGATCTGGTGTATCATAGGGGATTTGTCTTTTCTATTGATTCCTACGGGTTGGATCAAAAAAAATTCTTGAATGAGGTATTCAACTCCAGAGATGAATCGAAAAAGAAATCTTTATTGGTTCTACCTCCTCTTTTTTATGAAGAGAATGAATCTTTTTATCGAAGGATCAGAAAAAAATCGGTCCGGATCTACTGCGGGAATGATTTGGAAGATCCAAAGCTAAAAACAGCGGTATTTGCTAGCAACAACATAATGGAGGCAGTCAATCAATATAGATTGATCCGAAATCTGATTCAAATCCAATATAGCACCTATGGGTACATAAGAAATGTATCGAATCGATTCTTTTTAATGAATAGATCCGATCGCAACTTCGAATATGGAATTCAAAGGGATCAAATAGGAAATGATACTCTGAATCATATAACTATAATGAAATATACGATCCACCAACATTTATCGAATTTGAAAAAGAGTCAGAAGAAATGGGTTGCTCCTCTTATTTCTCGAACCGAGAGATCCATG